GCTGCTACCATCGTAGCAGCATGTATAAGAGCCGAAATCGGGGTAGGACCCTCCATAGCATCAGGTAACCATACATGAAGAGGAAATTGAGCAGATTTAGCAACTGCACCTGCAAATAATAGGACGGCGCACAAAGTAACAAATAATAAATTAACCTCATTATTATAAATCAAGTTATTGAATATTTTAAATAAATCCCGAAATTCAAAACTCCCTGTTGTCCAATAAAGACCTAAAATCCCTAATAATAAACCAAAATCCCCCACGCGATTAGTTACAAATGCCTTTTGACAAGCATTTGCCGCAGTAGGTCGAGTGAACCAAAAACCTATTAATAGATAAGAACACATTCCAACCAATTCCCAAAAAATATAAATTTGGATCAAATTCGAACTAGTAACTAATCCCAACATTGACGTATTGAACAAACTCATATACGCAAAAAATCTCAAATATCCTTGATCGTGAGACATATAATTGTCACTATAAATAAGAACCATAATTCCAACAGTCGTGATTAATATTGACATAATACAAGTAAGTGGATCGATCAAGTAGCCCAACTCTAAAGAAAAAGCATTATTGATAGTCCAAGACCATACATATTGATAGATATAACTACTATTTATTTGATCAATAGATAGATAAACTGAAAAAATCATAACTATACTTAACAATAAAATACTCGGAAAAGACCACATACGTCGAAGGTTTTTGGTTGCGGTCGGAAAAAGTAGAAGTCCCACTCCTATTAAGATAGGAATTGGAAGTGAGATGAAAGGTATGATCCATGAATATTGATACGTATATTCCATAAAAAAAGTATATTTAATTCCTAATTAATTTTTCTGATTCACCAGCTCTTATCTCTTTTCAAAAGGATCAGTTAATAAAAAATTTGAATATCCAAAACTGAAATCGAATTTTCTTTTTCTAGTCTTAATTATTCTTAATTTTTTGCCAAATACTTAAAATATTTCAAGTCAGGAAGTTAGAATTGTTCAAATAAGATGATCCACTGAAACTATTAATGAACACACCTATTTATTTTAAGTAAAATTTTTTGACAATATAGAAACTGCAAATTTTCTTTATTATTATTATTTAGTATGCATTACAAAAATTTCCCGCTATAGAGCGGGAAGGAATAATTAGACGAAAAACACTATTTAATTTTGGTATCAATCATAAAAAAGCCAGTCTACAAGTGGATCCAGTAAAATAAGACTTCTTTGTATTAAATTCGTTTATTACGAATCATTAAACAATTCATTTTTTTTTTACAAAATAACATTTTATATATTTTTTTTGTTTCTAATCGAATAATTTTTCATTTTGATAGCTATATTAGGAGTATACTATAATTTATAGAAAAAATGGATAATAAATAGTAAAGAACAATTCCTTTTGAACACTAGATGTCTTTCACATCCAATTATAGTAATGAATAATCAATTCTAATTTTTTAATGGCAGTTCCAAAAAAGCGCACTTCTATATCAAAAAAACGGATTCGGAAAAATATTTGGAAAAGCAAAGGGCGTCGGGCAGCGTTGAAAGCTTTTTCGCTATCACAATCTATTTCAACGAGGAAGTCACAAAGTTTTGTTTTTGAGAAAAATCAACTAAATAATGAAAGATTGGAAGAATCAGAATCGGTTTGACTCAAAAAAAAGTCTAGTAGAAGTTCGTTTATAATTTTGATTATTTAAATAAATTTTTTTTTATATTATAATAATTTATTATTATATATTATTATATAAATAATAAATAATTGAATAATGTAATGTAAATTTATTAAAAAAAAATTATCACTAAAAAATATAGATTCAAATAAAAATAAACATTTTTTTTATCAAAGCAATTATTGGAATTTCCTAATGTTTTGAGCGGATGAATATGAAATTCCTTTTTTTAGGGTATGTAAAAAAAATAAAAAATCTTTTGTTTACTCAATTATAAAATTGAAAATGGTATTTTTTTCTTGTTCAAAGAATCAAAAGAAATACACGGGTTGACCTTTCTTTTTCATATCTTTGTTTTATCATTTTCGGGATGGGGAAAATACGAATCCCCATCGCCCCAATAAACGAAAAAGTTTTTATTGATTTTTTATTTTATTATATATTTTCTATATTCTAGAATATAGAAAATATATAATATCTAATCAAATAGTAAACTGAAATTCTTTATTAAAAATTTAATGAGACGTTAAAATGATGACATTAGTGGATTAAGTTAAAACCGTATTTTTTCATTCTATGAACCCTTATTTCTTTTCTCGAAATCATTATTACTATTATAGAATATATCCCACCGAATACATAATGAAATTGGTTTGCAAAATCCTCTAAAATCAAACTATTATTAAATTAATAAAATTTATTCTAATTATATTTTTTCAATCTCGACGAGTGAATAATAATAGGTTATTATGATTTCGAGAAAGCCGCTATGGTGAAATCGGTAGACACGCTGCTCTTAGGAAGCAGTGCTAGAGCATCTCGGTTCGAGTCCGAGTAGCGGCATGCCATTTTATATTATAAAACAAGTTCTATAATATAATTAATTCACGTCCCCGATATTAATTCAAATAATTGAATTGAGGGACCTTTTTAAATTTTTTTTATGATATTTTCAACTTTAGAGCATATATTAACTCATATATCTTTTTCGGTCATTTCAACTGTCATTACAATTCATTTGATAACCTTATTCGTCGATGAAACCGTAGGACTCTATGCTTCGTCAGAAAAGGGCATGATAGCTACTTTTTTCTGTATAACAGGATTATTAGTTACTCGTTGGATTTATTTGAGGCATTTACCATTAAGTGATTTATATGAATCATTACTATTTCTTTCATGGGGTTTCTCCATTATTCATCTATTTACGTATTTTAAAAAATATAAAAACCATTTAAGTGTAAGCGCAATAACTGCACCAAGTACTATTTTTACCCAAGGTTTTGCTACTTCAGGTTTTTTAACTGAAATGCATCAATCCCCACTATTAGTTCCCGCTCTCCAATCTCATTGGTTAATGATGCACGTAAGTATGATGGTATTGGGTTATGCATCTCTTTTATGTGGATCATTATTTTCAGTAGCTCTTATAGTGATTACATTTCAAAACTCTATAAGAATTTTTGGTAAAAACAATCATTTATTAAATGCGTTATTTTCCTTTGATGAGATCCAATACATGAACGAAGAGAACAATGTTTTAAGAAACACTTATTTTTTTTCTTATAATAATTATTATAAGTCTCAACTGATTCAACAATTAGATCATTGGAGTTATCGTATTATTAGTCTAGGGTTTATCTTTTTAAGCATAGGTATTCTTTCAGGGGCCGTATGGGCTAATGAGACATGGGGATCGTATTGGAATTGGGATCCAAAAGAAACTTGGGCATTTATTACTTGGACCATATTCGCAATTTATTTACATATGCGAACAAATAAAAATTTTGAAGGTGTAAATTCTGCAATTGTGGCCTCTATGGGTTTTCTTATAATTTGGATATGCTATTTTGGGGTCAATCTATTAGGGATAGGGCTACATAGTTATGGTTCATTTACATTAACATCTAATTGAATGAATTCAAGAAAGGGCCTGACGAACACAAACACGGGAGAGTATAGATAAGAAAACTGTGTGTAAGACATCGAGAACCCTTTGAATCACTACATTACTTGATTCAAATGGTTCTCACAAAACCCAAATGTATGAGGAAGTCCAATTCATTTTTTTATTTAACTTAAGATTAAGAAAAAAGACTTCTTTTTTTATTGTGCAACGAACGATTAAAAAAAAATTATTAATTATTATATTATTGCTGTTTTATTTTTTTTCCGAAAACTATCTAGCAAAATAATTAGATAAAAGAGCTTCGACCTTGTCAACTGATAGTGAGAAAACAAAATCTGGATAAATACCAATACCTATGACAGGTATAAGGATAGAGATCGCAACAAACAACTCTCGTGGTCCCGAATCAAAAAAATAAGAATTTTGAACATTAAAAAGCTTGTATCCATAGAACATCTGGCGTAACATAGATAATAAATAAATGGGAGTTAATATGATTCCAATTGCCATTACCAAAGTAATTAGTATTTTTGTCATTAAAAGATATTTTTGGCTGGTAATTATTCCAAAAAAGACTATTAATTCTGCAACAAAACCGCTCATACCCGGCAATGCAAGGGAAGCCATCGATAAGATACTAAAAGTCGTGAATATTTTTGGAATTGGAATAGCCATTCCGCCCATTTCATCGAGATAAACAAGACGTATTCTATCATAACTTGTTCCCGCCAAGAAAAAAAGCGCAGCGCCAATAAATCCATGAGAGATTATTTGTAAAATAGCTCCATTGAGTCCCGTATCGCTTATAGAACAAATTCCTATAATTATGAAACCCATATGAGAGACGGAGGAATAAGCGATTCTTTTTTTTAAATTGCGTTGACCCGAAGATGTTGAAGCTGCATAGATTATTTGAATTATACCTACTATGATCAACCAGGGTGAAAAAATAGAATGGGCGTGGGGTAATAATTCCATATTGATCCGAACCAATCCATATGCTCCCATTTTTAATAAGATTCCGGCTAGAAGCATACAAGTACTGTAATGTGCCTCTCCGTGGGTATCTGGTAACCATGTATGTAAGGGTATAATCGGTGATTTGACAGCAAAAGCAATAAGAAATCCGATATAGAATATTATTTCCAGTGCTATAGGATACGATTGATTAGCCGATGTTTCAAAATTTAAAGTTGGTTCATTAGAACCATATAAACCGATACCCAGAACTCCCATTAACAAAAAAATGGAACCTCCCGCAGTGTACAAAATAAACTTTGTAGCTGAATACAACCGTTTCTTTCCTCCCCACATCGATAGAAGTAGATAAACGGGAATTAATTCTAACTCCCACATGATAAAAAATAGTAAAAGGTCTCGAGCAGAAAATGATCCTATTTGACCGCTATACATTGCTAACATTAGAAAATGGAATAATCGGGAATCTCGAGTAACTGGCCAAGCCGCTAAAGTAGCTAAAGTGGTGATAAACCCCGTCAGTAAAATGGGTCCTATGGAAAGTCCATCGATTCCCAATCTCCAGTAAAAATCCAAAAAAGGGATCCATTTATAATCCTCTGTCAGTTGGATTAATGGATCGTCTAATTCGAAATGATAACAAAATGCATAGGTTGTTAGAAGGAGCTCGAGTACACAGATACATATCGTATACCATCTCATTACTTTATTTCCTCTATGAGGGAAAAAGAGAAGTAATAAACCCGCAAATATTGGAAAAACTATAACTGTTGTTAACCAAGGAAAATAATTCGTAGTAAAAACAAGATACACTTGGACTAAAAAAACCCATGTTCGAAAATGAAATAAAAAAAAATATATATATGTATATTTATTTTCGAGCACGAGTTTTTGTCGGTAAAAAAGAAATCAAATGGATTCAAGGGGGCTTTTCGAGAACGTATCAATAAGCTAGACCCATGCTTCGAGTTGTTTCATGCCATAAATAAACGCGAACACTCAAGAAATCCGTCGGACAGGCAGATTCACATCTCTTACAACCAACACAGTCTTCTGTTCTTGGAGCCGAAGCTATTTGCTTAGCTTTACATCCGCCCCAAGGTATCATTTCTAATACATCTGTGGGGCAAGCTCGGACACATTGAGTACACCCTATACATGTATCATAAATCTTTACTGAATGTGACATTGGATCTAGAATTCTTTTTTAAGACTATAAATTTTCGATCGAGTAAATTTGTAAATGAATTATATATTTAGATACCAGATGAGTCAATAATTGATCAGAATTTTTATAATCAATCTACTTTCAGATTAACTCATGCGATAGGACCAAGATACTTTGATTTTTTACGTTTTCGCAAACATGATCATGAATTACGTATCATACAGATAATTTGACTTGATGAATATCAGAATTTATCCGATAAATAAATACTACTTATTCAACAAATTCGATTGATTGATACGAGTTGATTTTCTGTTACGATAAATTGACGAAACAATAGCTGGGCCAATAGCTGCTTCAGCGGCTGCAATAGCTATAACAAAAATTGAGAAAATATTCCCTTTTAATTGGCGACTATCAAAAAAATCAGAAAATGTTACGAAATTCATATTAACTGCATTCAGTATAAGCTCAAGACACATAAGGGCCCTAACCATATTTCGGCTCGTGATCAATCCATAGATACCGATAGAAAATAAATAGGCACTTAGAATAAGTACATGTTCGAGCATGATTGACCAACTCCTTATCAATTCCGATTCATTTCAATATGAACAAAAATGTAATAGATTCAATTCAATTGACAAAAAAAAAGTACAGAACAAGGGAATATATTGGTAATCGATCGAATAAAAGAATTTTTATTTTAGACAGAAACAATCTTCAAATAGAATTGAAGGGGAATGTGTGCGATAACATAGAACAAAGTTTAATTTATGCTATTTCTAACTAAAGATTTATTACTGGCGAGCCACGGCAATTGCGCCGATCAAAGCAGCTAAAAGAATGATCGAAATTAGTTCAAATGGAAGAAAAAAATATGTTGATAAATGAATTCCAATTTGTTGACTATTACTTATTAAATCTGGCTCTAGAATCTGGTTTGATCTTGTAGTCCAAATAATCCCATACCATGACGTATCTACAATAGTAGTCATTAGTGAAACAAAAATACTTGTACAAACCAGAAAAGTAACTCCATTCCCAACGGTCCAAAGATTCAAATCTTTGGAATATTCTGAACCCTTCATGAACATCACAGCAAATATGATTAAAACATTTATAGCTCCCACGTAAATAAGGAGTTGCGCGGCAGCTACAAACTGGGCGTTTGCTAAAATATAGAATAAGGATATAGAAACAAGAACCAGTCCCAACGAAAAAGCAGAATAAATGGAGTTATTAAATAATAGTACTCCCATACTTCCTAAAATAAGACCTGATCCCAACAAGACTACAAGAAAATCATGTATCGGTCCAGGCAAATCCATTATATGTAGTAAAAAAAGAGATAAAAAAATCTAAATGTTTTTCATGACCTTATTGATCTGACCAGGAAAAAAAATGGATAATCAATTCCTAATTAAATCTTAGGGGGTGTGAATTAATGTAGGTACAGTTATTGTATTAATCTTAGTCTTGATCTGAAAGAGTATAGTAGATTGAAACTATATATTTGGAAATATATAGTTTCAATCTAAATTAAGCTGCAATTCTCATGAATCAATAGTTTGTATTTGTAGGTAGTGATCAAACAAACAAAACGAAAGAAACCTCATTTCTTTAGATCAAAACGGAACCTTAGTAATTTCCAATTACTCTTTAATCAAGGGATTTACTTATTTTAGACTTCAATTTGAGGCGAATTCAGAATTGTTCTAATTGTATAATCATCAACTACTGACATTGGTAAACGACCCAAAGAAATTTGATTATAATTCAATTCGTGACGATCATAAGTAGAAAGTTCATATTCTTCAGTCATTGATAAACAATTTGTTGGACAATATTCAACGCAGTTACCACAAAATATACAGATCCCGAAATCAATACTGTAATTAAGCAATCGTTTCTTTCGAATATCTGTTTCCAATTTCCAATCAACAACGGGGAGATCTATAGGACATACACGAACACATACTTCACAAGCAATGCATTTATCAAATTCAAAATGGATTCGACCGCGGAAACGCTCCGATGCGATTAATTTTTCGTAAGGATATTGAATAGTTACAGGCAAACGATTTGCATGGGATAAAGTAATCATGAAACCCTGACCAATGTACCTTGCAGCTCGTACTGTTTGTTGACCATAATTCATGAACCCAGTTACCATAGGGAACATATTGTAATATCTCTAAAGAATTTTATGTTTGTTTCTTTCTCTTGTTTGAGCAAGTCGTGAATATAGAATATGGTATTCCTTTACAGTGAAAAGAGTTGAAAGGAAGTTGTTAATAATAGATTACCAAGAGATATAGGTAAAAGAAATTTCCATCCGAGATTTAATAGTTGGTCTATTCTTAGTCGGGGTAAAGTCCATCTTGTTGCTATAGAAATGAACAAGAATAAATAAGTTTTAGCTAATGTAATAAAGATACTAATTGTCATTCCAAAGACTTCATACGCTTTATTTATTTCAAAAAGTTCATAACCGAATATGTATGGAATAGAGATATCCCAACCACCCAAGTAAAGAACCGTTACAAATAACGAAGAAACTAATAGATTTAGATAGGAAGCAACATAAAATAAACCAAATTTGATACCCGAATACTCGGTTTGATAACCCGCTACTAATTCTTCTTCCGCTTCTGGTAAATCAAAAGGTAATCTCTCGCATTCTGCTAAGGAAGAAATTAGAAAAATAACAAACCCTATAGGTTGACGCCACAAATTCCACCCCCAAAAACCATACTTTGATTGAGCCTCAACTATATCAACTGTACTCGAACTGTTAGATAATCATAGTCGGTAATAACATCACTGTTCTCATCGCTATTACAGAACCGTACATGAGATTTTCACCTCATACGGCTCCTTGAGGGCCATAAATAAATCTAAGGAGCGTGTCGGGATTATTTATCTTAATATGTCTTTTTTGTAGAAGAGTATAGGATAAAAATCTATCGTGTGGCCCCCAATTAACCCAATAGAATTCTGTCTGTTCTAATAATAAAGAAAAAAGGTACTTCTGAATTGATCTCATCCTTTAATAAAAAAAAAATTCTTTGTTGAGTAATAACTTAATTCTTCACTAAAATACTATTGATTATAAATATCAATAACCCATCGTTTTCACTTACGAAAAAAACAAATTGGCTATTCCATTAGTTCATGAATTCGGACACGAATTCTATCTCGATGAATAGGGAGATAGGAAAGAAATGAATATAGGAATAGATGGAGATAAGAAACAATACAAAAGATCTCTTTTTTTGTTGTAATTGGATTCTTTCAATTTGTTTTTTTCGTTCCTATTCTTCTTTCTGAGAAAAAGGGGACTTACTAAATAAGGGATTATTTCGTTTCCGATAGTTATTTATTTAATGGGTGGATAGGCGCATACTCTGGATCGGAATCGTGGGGAGTACTGCCTGATCATTTCTACAAACTTAAAGCCCCAATTCGTATTCTTTTTATATTATGCATTTTGCAAAAATGTCCTTCTCTCTCTTTTGGATAATTTGGAAAATCTCCATTACTAATCCTTTGTATATCTTGGTGTTTCTAACCATCCACTCATTTTTGCTCAATCAGCCGTGTTATGGTAATACATATATGTTAGTACATCCAAATAATAGTGAAAACTCGATCCGATTGATCTTTTGAGTCCGCTTCAAGACAGGATAACTAGTCAACCAATCTTGGGATAAAGGCTCTCTTGCGCCTATGTTTATTTCTGCTTAACTCTTATACATAGAAAATGAGACTCAATATTTTGACTGCTAATTTTTATTTATCTAAGCTGTTTTCTTTCACTCATATAACTATCTGATTTAGTTCATTAATCCGAATAATGAATATAAAAATGAAGATATCTATTCATCACCCCTTTTCTCAAAAAAAAAGGGGGGAGAAGTTTATGTCTCAACGAATCACACGTAGAGATATTGATAATACACATAGAGTTAATGGTATTTCATAACTAATTGATTGAGCAGCAGCTCGTAGACCACCTAAAAAGGAATATTTATTATTGGATCCATATCCTGACATAAGAAGGCCGATGGGAGCAACACTTGAAATGGCAATCCATAAAAAAACACCGATCTGCAGATCTGCTAAAACAAGGCGATAACCAAAAGGAATTACTGAATAGCTTAGTAAAATTGATATGACTGCTATGGATGGTCCGATACTGAATAAACGCGTATCACCTCTAGATGGAAGCAGATTTTCTTTAAAAAGTAGTTTTGTGCCATCTGCTAAAGCTTGAAGAACTCCCAAAGGACCAGCATATTCAGGTCCAATACGTTGTTGTATCCCGGCGGATATTTCTCTTTCTAACCATACAATTACTAGTACGCCGATTGTGATTCCCAATACAGTAGTCAAAATAGGGACAAGCACCCATAGAATTCCATAGACTTCTTTTAAGAATTCCAATCTCGAAAAAGAATTGATATCTTGGACTTGTGATGTATCAATTATCATTTTAACGATCAACTTCTCCCATAATGATATCTATGCTACCTAGTATTGTCATAATATCAGCCAATTTCATTCTTTTAACTAACTGAGGAAGAATTTGCAAATTGATAAAACCCGGCGGGCGAATTTTCCATCTCCAAGGAAAACCACCCTGATCCCCTATCAAAAAAATGCCCAATTCCCCTTTTGGGGCTTCGACTCTCACATAAAGTTCTTGTTTCGCCAATTCAAAAGTTGGCGAAGGTTTTTTACTAATGAATCGATAGTCAAAGTCATTCCATTCCGGAGACTGTCCTCGATCAAAAGATCGTATTTCTAAATTTTCATAAGGTCCCCCTGGAATTCCTTCCAAAGCTTGTTGAATAATTTTTATGGATTCCGTCATCTCACCAAGTCTGACTAAATAACGAGCTAATGAATCTCCTTCTTTTTGCCACTGAACTTCCCAATCAAATTCGTCATAACACTCATAATGATCAACTTTACGAAGATCCCATGGTATTCCGGAAGCTCGCAGCATTGGTCCTGATAACCCCCAATTTATTACCTCTTCTCCAGAAATAATGCCTACTCCCTCAACTCGTTCTAAAAAAATAGGATTTTGTGTAATAAGTTTTTGATATTCAGCAACCGCTGTCAAAAAATAATCGCAGAAATCCAAACATTTATCTATCCATCCATGAGGTAGATCAGCCGCGACTCCCCCGATACGAAAATAATTATGCATCATTCTCATACCGGTGGCTGCTTCGAATAGATCATATACTAATTCTCTTTCTCTGAAAATATAGAAGAAGGGAGTCTGTGCGCCAATATCCGCCATAAAAGGGCCAAGCCATAACAGATGAGAAGCTATACGACTCAATTCCAACATAATTACTCTGATATAGCTGGCTCTTTTAGGTACTTGAATATTTCCCAACAGTTCTGGACCATTTACAGTTATTGCTTCTGTAAACATAGTAGCTAAATAATCCCAACGTGTTACATAAGGTAGATATTGTATAATTGTTCGGTTTTCTGCAATTTTTTCCATCCCTCTGTGTAAATAACCCAATATTGGTTCACAGTCAATAACATCTTCACCATCCAAAGTAAGGATGAGTCGAAGAACACCGTGCATTGATGGGTGGTGAGGTCCCATATTGACTATCATGAGGTCTTTTCTTGTAGCTGGTCCATTCATAAGTTTTTCCTCGATTCAGCTTTCCATGAATTGCTGAAAATGCAAATAAGTTCATAAAAATTCAAGATCTAATAAATCAAATAATTAAAAATTACTTTTAAAATTACTGAGTTTTTGACTCCCGAATATCCAATTGATTAATTAATTCTTTATAACGCATTTTATTTATCTTTGATAAATAAGAAAGTAATCGTTGGCGTTTTCCGAGAATTTTACGTAGACCTCTTTGAGATAAATAGTCTTTTTTGTGCAATTCCAAATGAGAAGTAAGTCTTCGTATCTTATTGGTGAAACTGACTACTTGAAATTCAACGGATCCTCCATTTTCTTTTTTTTCTTCTTGCGAAATAACTGAGCTGAATGAATTTTTTACCATAAAATGAAATCTCCTTAGCCTCCTTTTTTTATTGTTTTATAAATTATTATTGATCAGTAATAATAATGTTACTAATTTTAATTTGATATACACAATAATCTTAATTTGATTACGAATTTCTATTCTTTTTTTTTTTTTAATAAAATTTTGCAATCCAATTTGAAAAAATTGGATTCAGATAGGTATACAAAAGGCTGGTATATTTCTGCACGCACAAAAAATATTTATACTTAAAACTTCAATTAAAAATGAAATAAGAATATTTTATTGATTCATTTCTAAATCGAATAGAGACGCCATTGAATTAAATTAATATCATCTATCAGAATCTAAGACAGTGCCATATGTGTATTTCTTTGTCTTCATATACCATATAAGGTACGGCCAATATAGGAAAAATGTAGCATTAACGAATTTTCAATTGTGGATACATATGGATCCTTAGCATACTAAAACGACTGCTATTATTGGTATCAAACCAATAACGATTCATACAAGCTAAATCTTCTAATCGATAATTGGGCCACAAAAAGAACTTGAATTTATTTAGTTTATTTTTATATCTATCAAGATGTTTGCTTCTTTTATCTAAAACTTGATCATGAGTTTTTACCTTATTTGCATTGTAAAATCCTGTATTTCTATGGATATCATTTCTATTCCCAGAATTGAAACAAATTAGAATTCTGAACTCTCTACGACCTCTAGGGGATAAGATATTTTCCGGAACAAGCAAATCATAATGATTGCTGGTTCTATTTTCATTCGTTTTTTGATGTATTGCAATGGATTCAGCAAAACTCTTCTTATAAGGATAGCCTTTTTCTTGATATCTTTGATTAATTTGGTACTTATTCTTATGAACTAATGAAATACCTATGGTTTGAGACATAATAAATTGTCCATCATTTTCTACAGACAGACGAACAGGTTCGATAATAAATATTCCCCCTTTTAAGAATTCTTTATGAAACTGGAACTGCTTGGGAACTATCAGCATCTCCAGATTTATTTCTCCTCTTTCGATAGAGGATATAGTAATTTTTATGGGATTTATCAGTCTAAGCAGGAGACAATATACGTTGATGTTATTCATCAGTTTGCCAGTTAAGGAATTCTCCCATCTCAATTGAAAAATAAAATAGTTGTTTACGAAGGAATCAAACAGGGCTTCCATGTTTTTCTTGGATTTTTTTTTCTTTCTACGTTTTTTCACATCTGCTTCCGCGGAATCTTTTTCAAGATCTTTTTTTTGGTTTGATAAAACTGAGTCACGATTCTTTTCGTCCACAACTTCCTTTTTTCCTTTATTTCCATTTTCTAAAAAAAGAGGTTTTTTCTTCGCTGATATTAAAGGAGATCCTTTTTTCTTTCCAATTAGTTTTTCATTTTGACTAATAATGAAATTTTTATTCAAATTTAAAAGAAGTGATTTGATTGGTATGATCCACGGATTAATCTTATATGCATTATAAAGTATCAAAAATTCTGGAAAGAACCAAAGTTCCAGATTCGATATGGAACGACTTAGTATTTCTTCATTCATTCTCATCCAATCAAAAACAAAAAAGATTTTTTTTTTATTGTTCAATGGGTTGATTTCTTGATTCATTGTGAGATAAGAAAAATCTTTCTTATCGATTTTTTCAATTAGTTGAAAACTATTACCCCCAGTTTTAGTATTTTGATTACTGTTTGTGTCAGTTTCAATATTGATCCAGGCTCTAATATCGGCCTTATTTTTAAGACCAAAATGCAGCATTCTCCAATCAAAATATTTTCTATCCAGATTTTTTTCCCGATCTATAATATAATTATCTATTAGATAATTATTGATAGGGATATCCGTTAGTATATCAAAAAATTTCCATTTATCTGTGTTGTACTTAGACGAACTTTCTTGATTATTTTTTACTTGCACTGTTAATTCATAAATAGATGAATCTTTATTATCTTCATAATTAATGGATTTATATGATAAAAGATCATATATATATTTTTTTAGAATATTATCGTTTTTATTTGGTAATGAGTAGCGGGTTTCAAAATCATTTTGTTTTTTGTAATCAATTAATCTGTTTTGTTCATATGAATAACATTGTTTAAAATCTTTATTTTTGACCATACGATCTTTCTTTACTCTATTTCGCCATTTTTGTGGGAATAATTTTTCCCATCTAATTGGATATAAATCATAGTGATAATGACCCCTTAACCAGTTTTTCCATTCATTCATCATTGCAGAATTTTGAAGATTCTTTTGTTTTAAGTCGGGATGGAATATTTCGTGTGCTCCAACAACTTTACCAAAATAATCCTGTATTTCATTTTTAAGAAAAAGAGATGTTCCGTGATATTGAAACACAGGTCTTAACTTAGATAAGTTAATAAGTTGGGTTTGTGATAATTTGTAAAATAAATATGCTTGTGACAAGTATGATAAGTCCCCAAAGACCTTTCTATTCTTATTACTAATATTGGAAAGTGACTTTTTTATAGTTGAAATAAAGTAAATGAAACTTTGATTTGTTTTATCAATTCTTTCTTCATTTGCTTCATTATTGGAAATGGATTTAGTCATTTTTTTTTTTATTGAATCAATAAAAAGTTGACCATTAATCCTCGGGATATTCATAATACGTTGAAAGATAGCTATGTATATGTTTTCAACGAAAAATTTTAGAAAATGATGCGATTTACGAATTAATCGTACATTTCTTTTTTTTAATATCTTTAAAAGATTTTTCGGAGATTCTAATATATCACTTATTTTGTTAGGACTAATATTTAGTTCTAGCTTTAGAATCGCGTTTTTCGTGTCTTTTCTAATTTTTTCAATTTGTTTTAGTATGGTGTTTGTTCTATCAGTCCGATCTTTGATCGTTGTTTCTATCAACGAAAAAGTTCTCCGATCCATAGATTGAATTATAATGGACGAGTCTTGGATCATTCGATTACGTATTATCAAATTTTTTTCTTCATTCAACTCGGATATTTCTTTCAATTCAACTAATCGAGTTGGGTTTCTTTGTGAAAGGTTTTTGATGACCCGTTTTTTTGTTTCGTTTAATATATTTATAAACACGTTTAGTCTTTTTTTTAAAACTCTTCGAGTCCTTTTTTTAATTTGTTTTTCGACTTTTGTTATTAAACCCGGTTCAAAAAACGAACCGTCTTTTCGGGGAGAACCAAAAGGCATTTCAGC